AAGACCTTGCGTTATATCACCAGATCTTGATTTTTCATATATAAATGTAACTAATGTATCGCCTTCGTAAAGGATTTCCCCATAATGTCCATGAACAGTCGCTCCTGGAGTAGCCAAATAAGGCTTAGCTGATCGTATTACCACAGAGTCAACTTGAACAATTAGAACTTGACCCGATTTTAAATGCGGTCCTTTTTTGGCTATACATACATTTTCACAAAGAAACTGCCCAAGACTAACGATTGGAGATGTCTCTTCACAATAATTGTAATGGAGAAAATACCAATTCAAATGGAATGGATTCAAAATGATGTTACTGCATGAATAGGGATTATAAATTTGACCATTTTCATCCAGTAAATAATATTTAAGTATTTGAAAAATTTGTTTGAAATTGTCAAGTTGCAAATAGTTAGTTACCAAGATCTGATTATGGGTTATTAAATGGGAAAATAAATCAAAATTATAAATTGGAAAACCTGTTCCTAACGGGCCCAACGAATTCCTAATTGGAATTAGGGGGTTCTTTTTGATTGATTCTTTTATCACATTGGGAGATTTTACATCGTTGAATGGGCCTATTCGAAAACAATTGGATGATGACAAAATTATCAAAGATTGAGATTCCTTATTTCGATTCAACAACGTATGGATAGTTCCTTGATTTGGATTAAGGGATTCTTTAATCCTTGCCTTGGAATAGGAATAAATGGAAGAAAATGGATTGACATTAGCGCGATCTGATCCATTCTCAGAGATCAATCCTGAACCCGACAGATCGTTCCTTTTTCCGGTATAAGAAATAGGTGACTTAGCTAAGTCGATTCTTAGAAAATATCTAAGCAAACCATTTGTCCTTATTTCAACAAAGGAAGCACAGGCCTTTTCGATTTTTTTGTCTTGGTCCCAATTCAACACTAAAGAAGTCCGAACTAATTGAATACTTGTGTCCCAAATTTCAAGAATTGGGTCGTAATAAAGGATATAATTGACAACTCGAAGTTGTAGATTATCACTTTCCTGCAAGAGATCCGGCGGGAAAAGTCTTCCTAAATTTATACCATCCGTTTTTTTATATGGGACTACAGGTTGAACCAAAACAAAATACTTTTTTTCATACCTGGAAAGTTTCATTCGTTGGATATAGAGCCAATTTTTCAATTTTTTGTATTCTTTGGAATTTGGTTTTCCCCCTCCTGGCGGTATCAATCGGAATGCCTTATTTGTCTTTCCAGGAAAATGGATATCTCCGGAAAAGATTATCAGTTTCATTTTTTCTGCTTTTTTCTTCACTCGGACCAATCCGCCTACCCGACTTCTTCTATTGAAAGTGATTTGTGTATCTGCCCCAATAATACTATTGTGCCGTACCATTATGGAAGAAGATTCGGCCAAAATGTGGACTTCCACGGGAATAAAAAAAAATGGATTTACTTCCTTTTGGTATTTTGGCCAAAATACCTTGACTCCTCGATACTCAATCAAATCCTCTTCGTTGACGATTGAATTTAGTTCTCTAGTCTCATATTTAGTAAGTCCCGAGCTCTTTCTTATATATCGAGGATCATCGAAATAAGCAAGAATACTATTTCTACGGAGAATACCATTTCTGGGGATTTCCATTGAGATACCTGAAGAAGGTATTAGTTGGTTCTCGCCTTCTTGAATCGATTCGAGTGGGATGATGAATCTATTTCTTCGCCTCTTTGCCAATAAATCAGAATTACCGTCGAGAATGGCCGGATATCTGAGATTACAACGACCCGTACATGTCATTCGATTCAGTTCTGAATAATCAGGAATCCTATCTCCTTTTTGATTTTTACCAGAAAAATACGAACTAAAAAATTTGTGTCTCACTTGATTATTAGTTACTGAGGGGTTAGCAATATATCTTGGCTTGACAGAAAGAGAATAAGCGTTCATTTGATCTTGATCCTTGTGGATCGAACAAGGGCCTAGACTGTATCTCCAGGGCTCCCCTAATAATATCCATAAATGACTTGTTTTTGGTAAGAGATGAATATTACCATATGTAAATTCAGGTGCATGGTACACATCAGTATTCCAGTGCATTTCGCCTTCTGAGTCAGAATAAATATGTTTTCGAACCTTCTCTTTCAAATTCAAAGTGGATGTTCTCGCGCGAATCTCAGCAATCACTTGTTCTGATTCTACATATTGATCGTTTTGAACTAAAAGAAAACTTTTGGGCGGAATACACACATTGTGTATAATATCTTCACTCTCAATAGTTACATACAAGTCTCTAGAACATAGAAAAGCAGGATGTCCATGACGTGTACGTGTCGGATGAACCAAATCCTCGTTGAATTTTATTTTTCCATTAGAAGGGGCTCGCACATGTTCTGCAGTACCCCCTGTAAATACTCCGCCGGTATGAAAAGTTCTTAATGTTAATTGAGTGCCCGGTTCTCCAATAGATTGACCTGCAATAATACCTACGGCTTCTCCCAATTCGACCAGGTCGTCATGAGCTGGACTCCGGCCATAACATAATTGACAAATCCAAGATGTACTCCTACAAGTAAAGGGGGTTCGAATAGAGATTGGTTGTGCTCTAAAAGTTATGAATCTACTGACAAGTCCAACCCCAATATCTTGATTTCTAGTAGCAATACATCGCGAACCTATATATATATCATCTGCTAATACACGGCCAATTAATGTTTGGATAAAAATCCTGTCCGCCATCATTCCATTTCGAGGACTTACAGAAATACCTCGAACGGTGCCACAATCTGTTCGACGTACAACAATGTGTTGAACTACTTCAACAAGTCTGCGCGTGAGATATCCTGCATCTGATGTTCGGATAGCGGTATCCACAACCCCTTTGCGGGCTCCGTAGCAAGAAATAATGTATTCTGTTAAAGACAGTCCTTCGCGTAAATTGCTTTGAATGGGTAAATCAATCATTTGCCCTTGGGGATCCGACATTAATCCTCTCATACCTACTAATTGATGTACCTGAGATGCATTTCCTCTGGCTCCCGAAAAAGACATTATATGGACTGGATTAAAAGGATCGGTCATCCGAAAATTAGGATTCATTTCTTGTCGCAAATATTCACTTGTGGCATACCATATTTCGATTGATTGACGTAATTTTTCTACCGCGTGTACATTCCCATAATGATGGTGTTTTTCCAAAATAAAACTTTGTTGTTCAGCGTCTTGAACTAGCCATCTTTTAGAAGGTATTGTTAAAAGATCATCAATTCCTAATGAAATGGATGCGGCGGTAGCTTGTCGGAAACCCAGAGTCTTTACTTGATCCAGGATATGTGATGTATATCCTATTCCATAGTGATCAATAAATCGACTAATAAGCCGTTTCATGGCAGTTCCGTCTATCACTTTATTGTGAAAGACCTGAGTGGGCCGTTCTGCCATCAGTACCTCCATATTGCGCTGAGTAGAATTTGACAATGGGCTTGAGTCAGTGATTGGAAAACTTCCTTTTCTAGATCTTGATTCACGTAGAAATTCTGCAATTATGGTCCTAGTTAACCCGGAGAGACTCGAATTCCTGTTGGTAGCATAGAATTACAACAGCCCTGCCAAAACCCCTGTATGGCTTCTTCTATTTCTCGATAAAGGGAAATATGACCAAGAGTGGTTCGAATATATATATAAAGAATTTCTTTTTTTATACTTCGTACTATTAGATAGTGTCCATAAATCTCATAATAGGTCCCCACAGATTCATAGTGAATTTCGATGGGAGCTTCTCTTGCAGCAATAACGCGTTGATCTAGTCGCCACCGCAGCCACAAAGGACTACCTAAATTGATTCGTTTTTGCCGATAAGCTCCAATTGCATCATAGGGATTACAAAAAAAGGGTTCTTTTTTTTTTTTATACTTATAGTTATTATCTTCATTTTGATAGTTTCTACGATTACATGGATTATATCTATTTACACAAATACCCCGACGATTTCCACTCGTTAAGACATAGAGTCCACTAAGCATATCTTGAGTTGGTGCCGAAATCGGATCCCCAATAGTTGGAGACAAAAGATTCATATGAGAAAACATAAGTAAACGCGCCTCTGCTTGAGCCTCCAAAGATAAAGGCACATGAACAGCCATTTGATCCCCGTCAAAGTCTGCATTGAAGCCCTTACAAACTAATGGATGTAAACAAATAGCGCGCCCTTCCACTAAAACGGGGAGGAATGCCTGTATGCCTAATCTATGCAGAGTAGGCGCTCTATTCAGCAATACAGGATGGTCATCCAGAATTTCCTGAAGTATTTCCCATACAATCGGTTTTTTTTTCCGAATTTGACTCTTAGCAACTCCTATGTTCGAAGCAAGATGTTTTCTAATTAGGTCACGAATTACAAATGCCTGGAAAAGTTCTATTGCTATTTCGCGAGGCAATCCACATCGATGTAATGAAAGTGAAGGGCCCACGACAATCACGGACCGCCCTGAATAATCGACCCGTTTACCAAGCAGAGTCTCGCGAACTCTTCCTTCTTTGCCTTCAATTACATCTGAAAGCGACTTGTAAACTCTATTATGATCATCCCTCATTGGTTGTCCGCAGATTCCATTATCAAGAAGTGCATCCACGGCTTCCTGTAGCAATTTTTCCTGAGATATTATTAATTCTTCTGGCGTAGCTATACTTGTTGTTAATAGATCTGTAAGAGTATTATTCCGATAGATAATTCTTCTATAGATTTCATTAATATCCGAGGTCACTAGTTTATCCTCATCTATATGATAGATTGGTCTCAACTCAGGAGGAAGAACTGGTAATAGACACAAAACCATCCATTTTGGTTCTATATTTGTTCGAATAAAATGCTTAGCCAATTCCATGCGTCTAAGCAAAAAATCTTTTCTTCTTCCAACTTTTCTATCTTCCCATTCATTCCCTGTGAGTTCCTCTTCCTCCAATTCTTTCCATTCTACCAATGAATAGTCTATAATAATTCGTAAATCTAGATTGGCTAATTGTTG